ATTGGAGCAACATTACCTATTGATAAATCTCTAACTTTAGGTCTTTTTCAAATTGATTCCACCGTGAAATAAAATATCACAACGTATCTTTCTAGGGAAGTGAATCTTCCCTAGATACGTTTATTCCAGTTAATTCTGAATCTATTTCTTAGGTAAATCAATTACGAAATGTTTTTGTATAATGACCAATATCTGTTTTACATCTTCTATGCGAAAATGTTCAATTTTCATAAGATCTTCTTGACTCTTATTAAAAAGGTCTAATAATGTATGTATATTGGACCTTTTGAGGCAATTATAGGTCCTCGAAGGCAATTCTAATTGGTCAATAAAAAAACATTTCAATTCGATTTCTTTTTTTTTTCTTAGTTTATCCAATCCATCATGAAAAGTGAAAAAGGGTAAAGTAACCCTATTTTGATTGTCCTCTACATTTTTATCTTGTTCTTCTGCATGTAGAAACGGAATAAATAAATCAATCAAATTACGGGAGGCTTCGTAAAGGGCTTCTTTAGGAGTTAAACTTCCATTCGTCCATATTTCGAGAAAAAGTATCTCTTGTTTTTCATTCCCATTACTATAAGAATGAATACTATGATTTGCATTTCGAACAGGCATGAATACAGCATTTATTGGATAACTTCCTTCTTCAGCGTTATTTGGTGTTTTCATACGATATCCTCGATTACTCTCGATTTGTAATCCAATACAAAAATCAATTGGTTCCGTCAGGCTAGCTATATGCTGTGTAGTATCAACGATTTCCACAGAAGGTGGTGAGATGATGTCTTGAGCAGTTACATATCCAGGACCCTTGACGCAAATAGATGCGTCGCGAGTTCCATACAGATTACTTTTCAATACAATTTCTTTCAAATTCATTAAAATTTCATGTACGGATTCTTCAATACCTTCTATGGTAGAATATTCATGTGGTATCTTTTCAGATTTTGCGCGTGTAATACATGTTCCTTCTATTTCTCCAAGCAAAGCCCTTCGCATCGCAATGCCTATTGTATCAGCTTGACCTTTCATAAGCGGAGACAGAATAAAACGTCCATAATAAAAACGCTTACTGTCTTCTCTTGATTCAACACACTTCCACTGTAGTGTCCGAGTAGATACTGCTACTTCTTCTCGAAACATAGTCATATTATTTGATCCGATCATTTAATCATTTCTTTCTCTTGAAATTCGTTCAATTCTCAATTCTTATTTCTATATACGCCTTTTTTTAGGAGGCCTACACCCATTATGTGGCATAGGGGTTACGTCTCTGACAAAACTTAATAGTATACCACTTCTACGAATGGCTCGTAGTGCTGCATCTCTTCCAAGACCAGGACCCTTTATCATAACTTCTGCTCGTTGCATACCCTGATCTACTACTGTACGAATAGCGTTTGCGGCTGCGGTTTGGGCAGCAAACGGCGTCCCTCTTCTTGTGCCCTTGAAGCCGCAAGTACCGGCGGAGGACCAAGAAACAACCCGACCCCGTATATCTGTGATTGTTACAATGGTATTGTTGAAACTTGCTTGAACATGAATAACCCCTTTTGGTATTCGACGTCCAGTCTTACGTGAACTAATGCGCCCACTCCTACGTGAGCCAATTCTTGTTATGGTTTTTGTCATATTTTATCATCTCCTAAATATGAGTCAGAAATATACGTATATTTTATTTTCATGTCAAAATGGTTCCTTTATTTGTTTGTGTATTGAGTCCTTTGGAGAGTCTCTTAAAAAAAAAATTATCCCTGTCTCTGTTTATGCCTCGGGTTGAAACAAATTACTATAATTCGTCCCCGCCTGCGGATCAGTCGACATTTTTCACAAATTTTACGAACGGACGCCCTAATTTTCATATTTGTTTCTCCTTAATTTTATTAAAATTTTGAATCTACTCCTTCGAAGAAAAGAAAATAAGTCTCTTGAAATTTTGAACCTCCGATTGTATCCGAACGAGAGGAATGTTGAAAAGTCACTACGAACCCGAAACATACCATTGGAAAGTGATTCAGTAATTAAACCTTCATGAATCCATTTTTGTTCTTTCATTCCAGGTAACCCCTTTTATTATCAACTCATGGAGTAGGAGTGATATTAGACAACCCTTCCTCTTTTTTCAAAAAAAAAATAGGAAGTTTTCCTACGGATGCAATTCGTAGATCATAAAGATCACCATATATATAACAAAATTTCTCCCCCGATTCCTTCTAGTCGAGCCTCTCGGTCTGTCATTATACCTCGAGAAGTCGAAAGAATTACAATACCCATTCCTCCTAAAATCCTAGGAATTCGTTGATGGTTGGAATAGATTCGTAGGCCGGGTCGGCTGATACGTTTTAAAACAGTTCTATATGGCCCTTTTCTATTCCTTCTATGTCGCAGAGTTGAAACCAAGAAATATTTCTTGCTTACTCGATGTTTTCTCACATTTTCGATAAAGCCTTCGCGTAGAAGTATTTTAACAATGTTTTCAGTGATATTTGTAGATGCTATTCGAACCGTTCCTTTTTTATCCATGTCAGCATTTCGTATAGAAGTTATTATTTCGGCAATAGTGTCCCTACCCATGATGAACTATAATTATTGGTGCCTCCGGGTTTTTATATAATCAGCATGCTCTACTCTTTTTTTTTCATGAATTATTAAAGGTATATGCGTGAGAAACAATCTACTAATGCATTCTACTAATTAATGGAATCTAATTCAGTTCAGATATCTTACTATGAACCTCCCTTTTTTTATGTTTTATTATGTTTTCATCTATTAGTATTTATTTAGAATCTATTTATAATACCTCAGGAGCTAATGAGACTATTTTAGTAAAATTCAACTGTCTCAATTCCCGAGCGATCGCACCAAAAACTCGAGTTCCTTTGGGATTTCCTTCTTGATCAATGACAACTGCTGCATTGTCATCATATTGTATTATCATACCATTGTCACGTTTGAGTTCTTTACATGTACGTACAATTACAGCTCTGATCACTTCTGATCTTTGTAGAGGCATATTGGGAACTGCTTCTTTGATTACAGCAACAATAACGTCACCAATATGAGCATATCGGCGATTACTAGCTCCTATGATTCGAATACACATTAATTCTCTAGCCCCGCTGTTGTCCGCTACATTTAAATAGGTCTGAGGTTGAATCATATCATTCTTATTATTTTTCTCTTTTTTCTTTCAATGCTAACTAACTAAAGGGCGAAGAAAAAAAGAAGAAAGATTGTTTGTCCAGAAATAAAAAAACTGCGGTTTTTTCATCACAAGGCCCCTTTCCTTTCGTTCCATATCCCTATCCCGCAATAACGAATTGAGTTCGTATAGGCATTTTGGACGCAGCTATAGAAATAGCTTCTCTGGCTACAATTTCTGATACTCCACCCATTTCATAAAGTATTCGACCCGGTTTAACGACGGATACCCAATATTCGGGAGATCCTTTCCCCGAACCCATACGTGTTTCGGTAGGCCTTACTGTAACAGGTTTGTCTGGAAATATACGTACCCATATTTTTCCACCACGACGCGCATATCGTGCCATGGCTCGTCGCCCCGCTTCTATTTGTCTAGATGTGATCCAAGCGGGTTCAAGTGCCTGAAGGGCGTATCCGCCGAAACAAATTCGATTGCCTCGATAAGATATTCCCTTCATTCTTCCTCTATGTTGTTTACGAAATCTGGTTCTTTTGGGGTTATAGTTGATGGTTGTTTCTCAATGCCATCTCTACTGCAGAACTGGACATGAGAGTTTCTTCTCATCCAGCTCCTCGCGAATGAAACGATTAAATAATATTGTATATATTTTGAATTGAATGAATAATGAATCATGGAATTTTTTGAGATATAATCTGTCACGTACACGTAGGAATAAAATAAAATGATAAATTCCATTTTATAATTAATGAATCTTCATTTATTTTTACCTTTATTTTATTTATTTTTATTGAATTGCCCAAAACTTAGCAATCCAGTAAGGCTTTCGCGGGCGAATATTTGCTCTTTCAACATCCCTTTCATTCGTAGGGGCGTTCCATGACCTATCAGAATAAATGAATTGGTTCTTGGCTCGTTCCGCCATCCCACCCAATGAATCATTAGGATTCGTTTTCAAGGGAATCTTCCTCAGTCACAGGTTCTGTCGTTCCCATCGCTTCTCGATTAATGACTAGGCCCGAACTCTGCAATGGAGCTCCTAATAAAATTTGTTCCTGAATCAATCTTCTCAGTCTTTATTGACTCGGCGCTCTTTATTCTTTTTTATTTTTCGTATAAATTGTATTCATATTCATCGAATCTAATTATTAATTATGGACGAATACATTAATGCTTTATTACATTGCCTTTTATAAGATAGTTCATAGACCATACATATTGGAATCATATATCATTGCTATTCTTTTTCTTTCTTTCTCTCACCCCTCCATTTATCCATATCCCTTTGTTTTTGCTTCACAACCTTATAGATTGATTTTTCTTTTATGTAAAAAAAAATGCTTCAGTTGCTACAACAATATGATCAATACATCATATAGCGACTGGTTCCTTGGATCCAGATAATACGAAGCAATGAGCTGGTTATTAGTTATATAGTTATTAGTTCATACTAGGGGATGGCCCTTTGTTTTTTAATCCTAACCTAACTCTAAATAAAAAACCAACGAGTCACACACTAAGCATAGCAATTATATGGAGATGGAGTCAATCGAATTGTTATTCAACCCTATAGAATTAAGAATTCGAAAAAATTCTCATTTTTTTGATTGAACGGAAAAAAATGAACGAGTTTGTAATTTTTTATTCAATTGCCGGATGGATGGAACAGAAAGACAACGAAAGGCCCATTATTCCTCGTCTGCAAATATCCAAATTTTGATTCCTAATGCCCCATAGATAGTTCGAACTGTATAGGAACAATAATCAATTTTGGCTCGAATGGTTTGTAGGGGAACCCTACCTTCTCTGATCCATTCGACACGTGCTATTTCCT